GTTAATGATGCAGAACTATGTACCGCGCACATCACTTAGATGGGTTCCAGAAAGTAACAACATAGGGGGAAATGAGGAAATAGAATATGAAAAGAAAATCGAAAGAAATGAATGCAAGGGGATCAGATTCCATTTGTATTATATCTGAACTGAATCTTGGCTATTCGTACCCCTCAACTCCCCTTGTAATATAGAAGAAGTAGTACCATTCTTTGTGAACGAGAGGAGACACAGTATGAACAAATAAATAAAAAGACGAGGAAACAAAATCTATTTCTTTCTTTAGATACGCTTTACTCATCTATAAATATTCTATATTTCTTAAATAGAAGGGGTATCTCTCCAGCCACTTAGATGGATAAACATATATCATGATCTATACTATTAATTAATGAATATGTATGTCGACCAATTTGTAGAATCGATACTCATACAATACAAATAATCCATGTGCCAGGAACCAGATTTGAACTGGTGACACGAGGATTTTCAGTCCTCTGCTCTACCAGCTGAGCTATCCCGACCATTCACGACGCATCATCCTCATTTTAATAGATGACTTGGGTCTATGTCAATTAAAAAGACGAAAAGGGGAGTACAAAGTCTTATCCAGGCCTTGGTGGTATTTCTTAGCTCTTCAAAAAAAAAAGAAGACTTTGTAAGTTTCAGTACAGTACGAGCGATAATATGATCATTCCAATTTACAATCGGGGTTACTTGCTCAATGATGTTCATTTGTACGTGTATCGTATATATCAAAAGGCTTGTGAAAAGAAAAAAATTAATGAATGAGAAACATAACGAATTTTGAACCGCTAACGAAATGAGAGTATAGGATAAAAATTAGGGAATCAAATGGGCCTTTTTGGGGATAGAGGGACTTGAACCCTCACGATTTCTAAAGTCGACGGATTTTCCTCTTACTATAAATTTCATTGTTGTCGATATTGACATGTAGAATGGGACTCTATCTTTATTCTCGTCCGATTAATCAATTTTTCAAAAGATCTATCAGATTACGATGGAGTAAATGATTTGATCAATGAATATTCCATTTTTTTTACTTGGAATCGATTCACAGCAATTCTTTCATTTTTCATATAAACATATAAATAAAAAAAAAAAGATTCGGGTCATCATTAATCATTTGGCTTGGAGATAGTATTTCAGTACGTATACGTATATATAGGTTTATTCTTCATCCTTTCTGGAGTTTCGATGGAAGGATTCCTTTACTAACGCATCGCAGCCAACTCCATTTGTTAGAACAGCTTCCATTGAGTCTCTGCACCTATCCTTTTTTATTATCACTTTCTGAATCCTTGTTTGTTTTCAGAAAACAGGATTTGGCTCAGGATTGCCCATTTATAATTCCAGGGTTTCTCTGAATTTGAAAGTTATCACTTGGTAGGTTTCCATACCAAGGCTCAATCCAATTAAGTCCGTAGCGTCTACCAATTTCGCCATATCCCCCCCTTTTTTTATTAGGGTCTTGATGCCACTCTTCTTTATTCGTTTATTTATATTAGGCCGGAACCGTTGAATTCATTAGATAGCAGTTCCATATTGAAAGGCGTTTTCTCCTAATTTGGATTTATTGTCTATCTTCTTTCATCTCTATCGGATACTCATATTTGGTCCAATCAGAAAAGATTCTATCAGTTCTGTATTCGAAATTAAATTCAATACGAAATTAAATTCAATATACAATATATATGGATATATACCACATATATATTATGTATATTTATTATACATAATAATATTATACATAAATATATATGTGGTATATGTATAAGCTAACATGCTATGCCCCTATTTCTATCATTTTTAGCGTGTAATTTTGAATACTTGAACGGTCGATTCTTTTTTTTCGTCTTAGCTTTCACCTTTCCGAATGAAAACACCGGAATGTTTCATTATGATCTGGATTGGATTGCGTTTATATAGATTGCACTTTTCTTTTTCATTTTTTTCTTCCCCTTTTCTTAGGGCAGACCTTCTATAACAATAACATAAATAACATAAAAAAAAGAACTAAAAAGGAAATTTTTTATTATAATATATTCGTTATTATAATAATTATAATATTTTTAATATTTTTTATATTTTTTATATTATAAAAATGAATATTATAATATTCAAAAATAATTACAAAGTCATTTTTTAATTCAAAAAAAATCTTACTATCTAATCAAGATATTGATTATTGATAAACATATAGTTGATAAAAAAAATCGAAATTATATAGCGCTATATTAATTGTTATGTTAATTGCTATGTTTTATAATATTCAAATATCCAATATTTCTTTGAACTTCTATTCTATATTCTTCTCTCCAGTCATATGAATTATGAACAGTTAATAGCTAAGATCCCAGTAGTTTACTAAATTCCTATGCGTGTACAATTTATGTTATGCGAGCCCGCTTAGCTCAGAGGTTAGAGCATCGCATTTGTAATGCGATGGTCATCGGTTCGATTCCGATAGCTGGCTTTT